AGTTTCATATTTGTTTTTTAAACAGAGCGAGAGAGACTTGATTTAACTTAGGTTAATCTAGGCCATAGGCAGACCTACGTCAAGATAAAACCCCCTTGAAACACTCTGGTAGTGTTCCTGAGTCTGAATCCAAATAATGACTCAGAGCACATGGAGCCATCTCTTTTTGCGGTCAAAAAATATGGCAGACTGGCGGATCTTTATATCCGTTAATGAAAGAGCCCAATGCACAAAAATGCATGTTGGGTCTTTAAAACAGCTCAGATCACTTTGATTAGAATCAGTTTGGTCTGTTTTACCGAGAAAGTCTACGGTTCGAGTCCGTATAGCCCTAGAACCCTATCCATTCCAAAAAGTTTGGAAGTTACAATTCTAAAACGAGTCCGTTTTAAAACGCCAATCAAACCTAACCCCAGTCGAAGCGAATAATCCTTCATATGGGTAGAGGAATGACCATCCATATTTATGCCCAAGCTAAAGTTTGAAAAACGACTCTCTTTGGTACGTTTCATTGGAAAGATTGTCAACAATACAAAACAAAATAGGAATTTCTTCGTATACCTTTACCTAAACCTAGCAAAGGTAGTCTTCTCTTTCCGTATTCAATAAATTGAAATTCCTACCCATAATTCTACTTTATTCTACTTTAACTGGTTAAATAAGTAACAACCTCACAGGACAGAACAATGGGTTGCCCGGGATTCGAACCCGGAACTAGTCGGATGGAGTCGATAATGTTACCAGTTAAATAAGTAACAACCTCTCCCCAAGCCGTGCTTGCATTTTTCATTGCACACGGCTTTCCCTCTGTATACATCTAAAATTCAGTTCCGCCATTAGACAAAAAGTGGAATACTTAGACCCTTCTTATAAGTAAATTTCAGAATAGAAATAAGTAAAAATTTTGTTAGTTCTTCATTATTGCTATTTATTATATTCAATTCTAATCAAAATTTCCATTTACGCGCTTTCATAACGAATCAGTCATGATTGGCCAAATCATTGATACAAATAATATCTAAATACCAAACCCTTTTTTGATGGAACCTCCGCGAAATAAAAGAAGCGCTTGGAAAGGTCAAGGAAAGAACTTGTTCTTCCGCCGTAAAGAATTCTTCGAATAATTCCGATCCGAATCTTTTTAAAAAAGCCCGTACAGTACTTTTGTGTTTACGAGCTAAAGTTCTAGCACAAGAAAGTTGAAGTATATACTTTATTCGCGACAAAGTTTTTTTTTTTGAAGACCCGCTATAATAATGAGAAAGATTTCTGGATATACGTCCGAATCGGTCAATAATCTCAGAATCTGATAAATCGATCCAAACGGCCTTACTAATAGGATGCCCTAATATATTACAAAATTTGGCTTTAGCCAAGGATGAAATCAGGGGACTCGTTGGAAGAATAGTATCAAACTTCTTAATAGCATGATCGATTACAAATGAAGTTTCTAACATTTGATTACGTATCGTTGAAGTCTTTCGCCGCACACTTGAAAAATAACCGAGAAAGTCAAGGGAATGGTTTGCCAATTGGTTTATATGGATTCTTCGTGGTTGAGACCAAAGGTCAAAATAAGATTGCCAGAAATTGACAAAGTAATATTTCCATTTATGCATCAAAAGAGACGTGCTTTTTGAAGCGAGAATTGTTTTTCCTTGATACCTAACATAATGCATGAAAGAGTCCTTGAACACCCAAAAATTGGCTTCAAAAGCCCCGGTCAAGGTTTCTATAAGATGCTCTATTTTTCCATAGAAATAGATTCGTTCAAGAAGCGTTCTAAAAGATGTTGATCGTAAATGAAAAGATTGGTTACGAAGAAAGACAAAGACGGATTCGTATTCATATACATGAATATTATATAGGAAGAAGAAGAATCTTTGATTTCTTTCTGAAAAAGAAGGACTGACTTTCTTTGAAGTAAGAAGACTATTCCAATTATGAAATTCGTAGAGAAAGACTCTTAATAAATGCAAAGACGAAGCATCTTTTAGCCAATAGCGAAGAGCTTGCACCACGATTTCGAGATGGATTGGGTAAGGTATTAGGATATCGAACACATAATTTAAATGTGAAATTTTGTCCTCTAAAAAAGAAAAAATGGAATGAATTGATCGTAAATTAGCGGATTTGACTATCTCTTTCCCTTTCTTTTGGCGCTTTTCTAGGGAAGATAAGAATCGAAGCGAAAATGGAATTTCCATAATGACCGAAAATCCCTCGGATATCATTTGAAAATCAAAATTCTTATTGCGCCCCCAAAGTGGATTTTGTTTAGAATCATTCAGAGAAAGAATCCAAAAATTTGGGTCATACATTTGAGTAATTAAACGTTTCACAATGAGTAAGCTGAATTTATTGTCATAACCTGCATTTTTCAACAAAATGCATCTTGTTAAACCATGATCATGAGCAAGTGCATAAATATACTCTTGAAAGATAAGTGGATATAAGAAGTCGTGTTGTTGAAATCTATCGAGCTCTAAAGAGCTTTGAAATTCCTCCATTTTAATGCTATTTGAACCAAAGGTAGAGGATTTTGGGAGTTATCAAATGATACAGAGTGCGATACAGTCAAAACAAGGTATTTTTCGAGTAAGCTAAGGAAGCGATACCTCGGTAAACTTATCAACGGATTCTCGATCCTCTCTTTATTCCATTTTCTTGAAGTCGTTTATATTCGTTCTAGGATAACAAGATGGTTAGAAATCCTTTATTTTTTCAACCCAATCGCTCTTTTGATTTTGGAAATTTTGTTATCAATCTACTCTTTCTTATACACACACAGCTCCATTCTGGAATGGAGAATGCTAATATTTAGGATTCATGAAAAAATAAAGAATCCGCTTCTCGGATAAGCCCTTACCCGTATTCAGGCACTAATCTATTTTTAACGTCTAATTAGATCGGATAATCATTCAAATTAAGAATGGGAGCTCGTTGCTTTTTCGTTCCTTAGAATTTCATTAAATTAATTGAAGCCAGAGGGCTCTATCCATTTATTTATTTGACCCAACTTGAAATTGAATCCATTTGACTCCCTTCCAATAAGTTAAACAAAGTTTTGTCCCGATCGGGAAAGAAGAAAAGATTCTCAGAACTCTTGGTTGCTACGACATGCTATTTTTTCCATTCATTCCCTTTTAGGATCAGTCGTGGTCTTCCAAACTTTACCGATGGTATGGATGAATTCATCACTTCATCTAAATGTGTAAAAGATCCGAGTCGCACTTAAAAGCCGAGTACTCTACCGTTGAGTTAGCAACCCGAATAGAAGAAAAAAGTCTGTAGATATAATCAAAAGGAAAAAAAAGATTCGACGAGCGAATCACAGCATAAAAACCCATTTTCGAATCGATTACGAACAAAAAACGTAATAACTCAGATGAAAATACAAGAAATTTTCCGATAACAGAAAAACCAGAAATAATGATAGATCCTTCCTTATGTCATTGTTATTCACGTTTTCACGCAAAAATGCGTCTATCAAAGCGCACCCAATGAACCCCTTTTTTGACTAACGTAAGGCAAAAACCAAACCGATGGGACGGAAATAAAGAGATCCCTTTATAAAAAAGGGATCCCTTTATCACGCTGCATTATATTTGTTCAATGCATTGTTGTCAATATAAAGGAATATAATGGAAAAAGATAAGCAATTCGGTTGAAAAATATTCCAAAAAATAAGGACTTGAGTTAGATTGGCACTACATAGATATAAAAAAGTTTAGCTAGGGGAAGAAAAAATAAGAAGTCGAAAAAGATCTCTAATTTAGTCAATCAATAAATAAACAAAATAGAGAAAAGTTCGAGAAAGGGGTAGCATATACCCCCCTTATTTCCTTAAATTAATTCCATTTTATTTCCTTGGGGGAAAGTTCGTTAAAAACCTCCGACTTCTTTAAAATGTCCCGAACAGTTTCTGTAGGCTGAGCACCCCTTTCAAGAAAATATAGAATAGCAGGAACGTTTAAATACGTTTGATTCTTTATCGGATCATAAAAACCCACTTTGCGAAGATCTCGTCCTTCTCGTCGAGAGCGAACATCAATTGCAACGATTCGATAAGTCGCACGTTGCTTTCTACCACAGCGTTTTAAACGAAGTTTAACCATAACATTCCTCCCCTATGGAACTGATTCAATTATGAAATCATGACTAGTCATTGGTTCAGTCGGTACATAGCCATAATAATGTCTATGTTTTATGAATAAATCTTTGACTGGAAGATTGGTTCTATGAACCGTAGGATTGATTCGTTTAGTATCACTCCTGAGGGCTTAGCGTTTTCAAACGGAGGAATGCCCCATGCCAAAATCCAAGGTTCCGAGGATTGAGTTCGGTTTTTGGTTTTTGGGCCTCGTTTTTTAGGCGGGATTTAATATCCCCTTGGAGGGCCTCCAGCTCATTACGTGGGAAGCTGTTAATTTTGGAAGTGAGCCACCTTTCGCCTTCCGCACTTCCCGAGTGGAAAGCTTCCAAAAAAATCTTACAAGTATCGTTAGCGTAGGTCTCGCAATGAGCCTTATTGGAAGAGTGCGTGTATCCCCGGCAGTTTTTACGATGGGGGCACGTAAGCGTCGGTTCGTGCGTGTATTCCCGGCATTTTTTACGATGGGGGCACGTAAGCGCCGATTCGTGCGTGTATTCCCGGCATTTTTTACGATGGGGGCACGTAAGCGTCGGTTCGTGCGTGTATTCCCGGCATTTTTTACGATGGGGGCACGTAAGCGCCGGTTCGTGCTCGTTCCGATCAGCAATCAATTTTCTCCCAGTGTCGTCTGTTTGTGTAAAAATACTGTTCTTTTCCCACTCGGGAAACTTCTTCCCATTTATCCGGTCTTTCTTTATACCGTCTTTTGAAGAAAGACAGGTTCTCGAACGATGCTTGTAGTCTTTCGGGTAAGAAATTTCCTCATAAGTCAAAAAGCCACACCCACAATACGAAGAATCATAAGTAAAAAAATCACACTCACACGAAGAAGAATCATATAGCGAAGAAGAATCATATAGCGTGTTGTTTTGCATTTGTACCCCCCTATCTATAAAATAAAATTTTAAAACTAAACTTTTACAAAATTGATTAGAAAAATTTATTAGAATTAATTTAAAGTACCTTAAAGTACCTTAAAAATAAGGAAGAGAAAATGTCCCTTATTTCAAGAAGTAATGGCAATACCCATAGCACATCAAATGAAGATGTGCTTTGGGACGAAAGGGATCGAACCTTCGATTGCCGGGACCAAAACCCGTCGCCTTACCACTCGGCCACGCCCCAGTGGCCCATGGATTTGTTTTCATTTGATAATTCAATTTATATTATAGTCCAAAGAAAGAGTTTTAGCAACTACCCGTGTCACGTTTATTTTGTTTAGTTTAGATAATTCATATTATATAGATAATTTATATTATTTTTTTACTTTACAATAAATCTTTATCTTTAGCGACAATTTTACGCTAAGAGATTATAGAGAAGAGATAATAGAGAAGAGATAATAGAGAAGAGATAATGCAATTATATAGATTCTCGGTTTGTGCTAGGAATTTGACCCGTGTAGGTATAGAATTCGACTGAATTTATTGATCATTAGATAGAATGTAATTAAAATAGTAGATGAAAATATGATTTCTTCTATTCGCCTTTGAGAATTGGAGGATTTTTGATTGGGCCGGTTCAAAGAAAAAGAAGGATTTTTTTGTCTACCTTACTTTCTTCCGTTTTCCTTATCTCAAGAACTCAATCAAATTGCAATTATCGCCAAGAACAAAATGTCTGCTATGCTTAATCTCTTTAGTTTGATCTGTATCTGTCTTAATTCTGCCCTTTATCCAACTAGTCTTTTCTTTGCCAAATTGCCCGAGGCCTATGCCTTTTTAAATCCAATCATAGATATTATGCCAGTCATACCCCTGTTCTTTTTTCTTTTAGCCTTTGTTTGGCAAGCTGCTGTAAGTTTTCGATAAGATACTTAATACTATCCTAGACGATCCTCGAAAATGCCTGATTTCTTCGAGAAAAATTTCTAACGATTGATAAGATCAAATAAGTCTTTCCCGCATCAATCGTTGAGGCAAACGTTGAAATTCTTGAATCGCCGCGAGAAATCAAATCTGGCTCGCCAGATTTCCCTATTCTGGCCCTTTTTCCAGTGCAAGGCCTTACTTTCTATGTGATTTTATACAGAATTAGGGTCCCGCGCCCATATCTCATTATCGGCATGAAGTCATCTTGGGGAATCAAAGACTCTTATTTGGCCTGAGAAACTTATTTTCGAGTTCGAGAAAGCACTTCATTTCTTGGTGTCAAAATAGAATATGGGGTAGAAAAATGGACGATCTATTCTCTTTTCTCGTTTTTTCCAAACAAAAGGCTCTTGGAGATTGTGTAATGCTTACGCTTAAACTTTTCGTTTACACAGTAGTAATATTCTTTGTTTCTCTCTTCATCTTTGGATTCTTATCTAATGACCCAGGACGTAATCCTGGACGCGAAGAATAAAGGTTTTTTCGTTTTTCTATCTTGATTTTTGCATTTTCTTAAGATTTTTTATCTATTCCACACATTTAACTAGGAAAAAGGGGTTTGTGAAATTTGAAAGAAAAGAAAATATCAAGTCATCGACGAAAACGGAAAGAGAGGGATTCGAACCCTCGGTACGAATAACTCGTACAACGGATTAGCAATCCGCCGCTTTCGTCCACTCAGCCATCTCTCCCTATTGAAAAAGATAATTATAATTATTAATATGGTACAGTCCACATGAAAAAAGGATTCAAAACCGTCTTTCTTTCTCCTTCTTTATTTTGATTCTCAAGATATGTAAAACTTGTCTTAGCTATTCCGTTTCGATAAAGTCAAAACTCAAAAAAGCTAATATAAAGAAAACGAAAGATAAAGAACGAGGACTTCCTTGCTTTGATTTTCTTCGAAAGGCCCTTTTCTTTCCACGGACCTGGCCCGGTCACTACCCAACCGGGCCTTTTTTGATTCCATCAAATTCGAGCGAAATTTCTCTTATTTGACAACAAAAAAGACTTACTAGATTTTTTGACTATATTTCAAGCAAGACCAAAAAGAAAAAGGACTATTTCCCTCCTTACTCGATAACTTTATCGAACTTAGTCTATCAAAAGTACCCTGTCCTATTCATTTTTCTTCCTTTTTTAGTTACTTGACTGCTTTTCTCGAATAACGAAACTGAAACTTTAGACACTGCATTTTTTTGTTATGCTTTGAGCGCTTTTGGTAAGTTGTATCTAGCAACACTCTTCCCGCACAAGAAAGGATAGGCCTTGGTATTTATTTAAATAAGCCCTCTTCTCCAAATCTCATCAAATTGAAAACCCTTGTGCAAAACGTTATCACTCTCATTTTCATGATTTTTGATGATCCTAGCTTGACAAACGGCCCATTGATATATAATAATATCATTGTAGCGGGTATAGTTTAGTGGTAAAAGTGTGATTCGTTCTATGAACCTCCTTAATACTTAAGGG